TAAGGTGTTTGATTCGGGAATTTTCCCTACCATTCATCTATCATAGACATGGATCAGGTAGGAAGATTTGAATTCCTTGCCCCCTCTTTCCAGTATTTGCAGTATTCCAGAAATTAGGAATAGAGAATCCACATCAAAGAAAGTTGGAATAATGGTACCCTTTGTTATTTGAAACATTGCGGTCAATAATATTGATGAATTAGGTAAAGGTGCGGAAAGAGAGGGATTCGAACCCCCGGTAAACAAAAAGCCTACATAGCAGTTCCAATGCTACGCCTTGAACCACTCGGCCATCTCTCCTACATAATGATTATGTCCCAGAAACCGAGTGAATAGTGAGTCATTCATATTCTATTTTTTGGATAGCCACATACAATCAAATTTAACTAGAAAAATAGAAAAACTTAAAAAAAAAAACCTTCATAAATAATTTCTTTTAATGAGCCCTTTTTACGTTATTTCGTACTCTATTGTACAATTCCTTTGTTTGTGGGATTATTTTCTCACGAGAGATAATTAAATTCTAGAATGGATTGCTACCTATGACTAGATCTCGGATAAATGGAAATTTTATTGATAAGACCTTTTCAATTGTAGCCAATATCTTATTACGAATAATTCCGACAACTTCAGGAGAAAAGGAGGCATTCACCTATTACAGAGATGGTGCGATTTGATTCTTTTTTCCTTTTTTTTTTGCTCTCAGTGTTAGGAGAAAGACACATTCTTCGGATAGAAAGAAAAAATGGAAAAAAACCTACGCTTGCTGAAGGTGAAGTTTGTGGAAATAAAATAATTAATTCCTTCTGTCGTGTATCCCCGATTAATGCAGCCTCATATGCTTAAATTTTGGATTTATAGTATTAAGCGAAAGGTTATACCTATACTTATGGGTTAGGTCAACTCTACTCCACTAGTACCAATGGGCGGCATGGGGGAAGAAGCACTACGTTTAGGAATCAACAACACGAAAACTTTGTTAAAAAAAATATCCCCCCTTCCTTATCGGGATCGGGACTAAGAAGAATGGTTGGGACAACAAACATCCATCTCGTTCGTATTTTGGATACCCGTATAACCATCGAAGACTGTTGAAGTGACTAATTCCAGGAAATTAAGCGGCGTTGAGGACAAAGAAATTGTTGGAGTTACCATTTTTTTTATTCAGTACCAACATACTTGATGTTAAGAAAAGATCTTTTACAGAAAGGTTGGCTAGAGATTTATTGTAAAAACACTAGCCCTGCTCAGTTCATAATGAGAATACTGCAATCCTTTTTTATTCTATGTATTTTTATCATTATGCACATAAAGGAGAGGAGGAGCCGTATGAGATGAAAATCTCACGTACGGTTCTGGAACGGAGATTCTTTGAACCAAATGACGACCGTAACGGATGTCGGCTCAATCCGAAGGAAATTATGCGGAAGCTTTACAGAATTATTATGAAGCTATGCGACTGGAAATTGATCCCTATGATCGAAGTTATATACTTTATAACATAGGCCTTATCCACACAAGTAACGGAGAACATACGAAAGCTTTGGAATATTATTTTCGGGCACTAGAACGAAACCCGTTCTTACCACAAGCTTTTAATAATATGGCCGTGATCTGTCATTACGTGCGACTATCTCCACTATAGAAAGAAAAAAGAAAAGAAAGAGCAAATCCGCTAATAAATACTAGAAAAAAAGGATTTCTACATATATATCGTCCAAAACAACGATTTTTATCAGCTGTAGCAAAGAAAAAGAAAGAAACTTCATAGAAGTTGAAATATGAAGAAATAGATATGCCTAGATACTTTTTTTTCTATGGATAAAAGATCTAATTGATAGAGAAAGCACCGTAAAGATCAATTAGCGAGGTTTTGGGCCAATACAAGAAGAACTGCTTACTTATATCATGATAGAAAAGTTAGGAATCCACTTATGTAATAGAGTTGATCCCCTAAAGTTTTGAGCAGCGGTGTAGTATCAGATCCCAAAGATAGTAAGTCTTTTCTTTTTTATGAAGAAAAGTCTTTTTCACGGATTCTATAGAAATTTATATATCATATATTTTCATATATGATATAGGAAACCGAGATAGTTACCTTTCAGAAAATTATAATGAGAGTGTAAATGCCAATGCTTTATTCTTCTGAAGGTAGGAGAAAAGATAAAACTATAAAGCGGATTCCTTTTTTTATTAATCCAAATTCAGGTTTGAAACTCATGTAATTATCCTCTTTTTTTTTTTCTTTAACTCGAGAAAAAAAAAATGGAATAGATCTAATAAAAAAAATGGGGCACGAAGGGAATTAACTGCTGAGCCGTATGAGGCAGGAAACTCTCAAGTACGGTTCTAAGGGAAGGGAATTTACTCACCTATTCCGACCGCGGAGAACAGGCCATTCGACAGGGAGATTCGGAAATTGCGGAGGCTTGGTTTGATCAAGCCGCTGAGTATTGGAAACAAGCTATAGCCCTTACCCCCGGTAATTATATTGAAGCGC